CAAGCTAAGCCCAAAGGTTCTCTGAGTAAGAACCGTTTGCTCATCACTTATTCAATGAATAGATGTAATGACTCAAAATCTAGAGAAACGTTTGTCCTTTGGTCAAAATATAAGCATAAGCGGGGTTTTGAACGAAGAAAAACCTTTCGATTTCGAATTCTAACTCTTTCCCTTTTTTTGAGTCCGGTCGCGAGGTCTGAATAGTAGGTATGAATCATAGTGCAAATATTTCTTGATCTATTCCATGGATTCCGTGCTCCAGATATTAGAATGAATACCCGACGAGGTAGAACCATCTCGATAGAGATGACAGACCCATTATCTGTACTATCAATAGGATCAATTATAACAAGTCACACACTCATATTCCGGAAATACCGAAACAAAGGAATTCCACGGTCGAACTACCAGAATGCCCTAGAAATACGAGTCCTAAGTAATTCATTTTGGATTGAAAAGCCGGGACTTCGTGGTTCTTATGGACCTAATTCATTGAAATTCCGTCCAGTAAAACGGAAGAATTATAAATCTCCAAAATAATACATAGGAATACCGCAAATAAAGCCATTGCGACACCCATCAAAGGGGTAGTTCCCCATCCAGGAGCGACTTTACCATATTCCGAATTCAATGGTTTCAATAAAGCCCCTACGGCTGTTCGTCTTGGACCAGATCTAGAACTACCCTCAACGGTTTGTGTAGCCATAAATACTATTGCATTGGTTGAGATCTGTTGACTTTGTATACCATTCCGTTGTAAATAAACGATCTTATCATAGATCCGTTGTGGTCTTGAAATTATATAATAATGGAAACAGCAACCCTAGTCGCCATCTTTATATCTGGTTCACTTGTAAGTTTTACCGGGTACGCCTTATATACCGCTTTTGGGCAACCCTCTCAACAACTAAGAGATCCATTCGAGGAACACGGGGACTAGTTGAAGTAACGAGCCTCCCTATAGGGAGGCTCATTACTTCAATTGAGATAATGAAAAATCATTTCACCTTTTTACTTTTTAGTCGGAACCTTAGGTGGTTCTCGAAAAAAGATAGCGAAAAAAATGATCCCTAGAGTCGAGACTAAGAGGAATGTATAAACCAATGCTTCCATAGATTCGATCGTGGTTTACAATTATAGCTTCCACACCTGTTCATTTGGGATCGACTCCCAGATAAGATAAAGAAAGGACAAGAGTCAAAGAAAAGACGGTGATTCAAATCAAGATTTCTCCGGTACCCTATGTCAAATCAAAAAAAGAAAATGGAGGCGAAAGATACCAGAGCAATGTTGTCTCAGACTACCTGTCTCCTTGTCGTTGGATCTCCAAGTTTTTGGAATGCTCCAAATTCCACTTGAGCATCCAAATCTGGGTCAATCCCGGCAAAAACATCTCTGAACAAGGTTCTAGCACCGTGCCAAATGTGTCCGAAAAAGAAGAGCAAAGCAAATGAAGCATGCCCAAAAGTGAACCAACCCCTTGGACTGCTACGAAAAACACCATCAGATTTCAAAGTAGCACGATCTAATTCAAAAATTTCACCCAATTGAGCCCGTCTAGCGTATTTTTTCACAGTAGCGGGATCGCTATAACTGACTCCATTGAGTTCGCCGCCACAGAACTCAACAGTTACACCTACTTGTTCGACACTATACTTTGATTCTGCCCTTCTAAAAGGAACATCGGCTCTCACAATTCCGTCTCCGTCTACCAAAACTACCGGAAATGTTTCAAAAAAAGTAGGCATACGACGTACAAAAAGCTCACGGCCTTCTTTATCTCTAAAGATAGGATGTCCTAACCAGCCAACCGCTATTCCATCCCCGTTGTCCATTGAACCCGCTCTGAATAATCCCCCTTTTGCTGGATTATTGCCGATGTAATCATAAAAAGCTAATTTTTCGGGAATTTTAGACCAAGCTTCTGATAAACTCTGATTTTCGGCTAGCCCGGCGCTAACTCTTCGATATATTTCTTGCTGGAAGTATCCTTGATCCCATTGATAACGAGTGGGACCAAATAATTCAATCGGGGTCGTTGCTGAACCATACCACATAGTTCCAGCAACAACAAAAGCTGCAAAAAAGACAGCAGCGATACTACTAGAAAGGACAGTTTCAATATTACCCATACGTAATCCTTTGTATAGACGTTGGGGCGGACGAACACTAAGATGGAAGAGGCCCGCTAATATGCCCAATGTACCTGCTGCAATATGATGAGAGGCGATTCCTCCCGGAACAAAAGGATCAAAACCTTCTACGCCCCACGCGGGATTTACAGATTGTACTTTTCCAGTAAGCCCATAAGGATCGGACACCCATATTCCAGGACCATACAAGCCTGTTACATGAAATGCGCCAAACCCAAAGCAAGCTACCCCTGATAGAAATAAATGAATTCCAAAGATCTTGGGCAAATCCAAAGATGGTTTTCCTGTACGTTCATCACAGAATATTTCGAGATCCCAATACACCCAATGCCAAATAGCTGCCAAGAAGCACAAGCCAGAAAACACAATATGTGCCCCGGCCACACCTTCGTAACTCCAAATACCCGGATTCGTTATAGTCCCTCCTGTGATACTCCAACCGCCCCATGAATTGGTTATTCCTAAACGAGTCATGAAGGGTATAACGAACATACCTTGTCTCCACATTGGATCAAGAACGGGGTCAGAGGGATCAAAAACCGCTAATTCGTATAGGGCCATCGAGCCGGCCCAACCAGAAACTAGAGCTGTATGCATTATATGGACAGAAAGCAACCGACCGGGATCATTCAATACAACGGTATGAACACGATACCAAGGCAAACCCATGGAAATACCCCTTTATCAAAGAAAAATAGACACTATGTAACTTTATCGCATTGGAAAAGACTCTGCTTACGCTATGGACTTCCCCTTTTCAATGGATTATCTCGGAGCAAGGGTGAATATTTATTCCATTCCGTTGGTAATAACGGAACAATTCTGTTCGTAGGAACAAAGAGAAGCAAATCTATTCTATACCCGATAAGTACCAATACGCAATGGGGGGATTGGTCCCATTTTCTATGAGCGAATGCATATAGACTTGTTCATCATTCGAACAACCCGGCTCATTCATAAAAATTTTTCTTTATTCATTCCGCCTTCTTCGATAAACTTTCCAACCTATGGATAAAATCCGAAAAACGGCAATATTATTATTATGAAAATAATAAAAACCCATTGTTACGTTTCCGCATCAAAGTGAAATATAGTACTTAACCCCTTTTTCTTTCAAAAAATGCCTGTTGGTGTTCCAAAAGTAGCTTTTCGGATTCCTGGAGACGAAGAACCAACTTGGGTTGACTTATAGTGCGACTTGTCAGACATATTGGGTCGTATGGGATTTCCCCGTTTTCTCCCCCGATCGAGATATCCTCTGTTTCACCCAAGAAAGATTGAACCCTCAATAATTTGGAGCGTGAAGTGCTATTAGAGCAATTTTTTTGGGGGATCAATATTAATATTTTCAATTAGAAGAATTTATGGTTGGCTTGGTTGGACCAATAAAATGAAGTATCCAGGCTCCGTTCAGAAAATACCCAATGGGTAAAATATGTATGATTACCATTTGTATCATAAATGATTCCTATTTATTTATACCATATGAGCAATCTCAAACTGCCAATCAATGGAGTAATATGATGACTACATCGAATATTTTGATTTGGTTTGGCAGAAGACAAAGACATGAAATGAATAAAAAAAAAAAAGAAGTCTTAGTAAACAAAAGAAGTGGTATTGGGATCATTTGTCCTATATGTGCAAATTGAGGTCGGGTAGATCTTTACCCGGAGTAGAGCATAAACCTAAAAGAATTGAAGAGGCCCCATTCAGGAACAAGAAAATTACATCGTAATTTGGATTGAATTTCGATGAAACAATATATCAATGAGAGGTTAGTTCGATAAGTTTAGTGAGTTCTTTTTTATGGGGAAGTGAGTCAAAACTCATCTTTCTTGAAAAATCGAAGAAAAAGTCCCTTCGTTAGGAGTTAGAAAAACCCCTATGAAAAAATAAAATAAAGAGGGCTGGAATCGACACATTGATTCTTTTTTTTTCGCAATTTTTATTTTTTGAGCCGTATGCATCCAAAGGTGCGTGTACGGTTCCTAAGGGATACAATTTTGTCCTAATCAACCGACTTTATCGAGACAGATCACTTTTTTTATGCCAAGAGGTTGAGGACGAGATCGCGAATACCATTACGGGTCTCATGGTATTTCTCAGTCTAGAGGATCCTATCGAGGAGCATTATTTGTTTATAAACTCTCCCGGCGGATTCTTACTGCCCGGAGTAGCTATATTTGATACTATAGATTTTGTGAACCCAGATGTAAATACAATATGCATAGGACTGGCCGCTTCAATGGCATCTTTCGTCCTGACCGGAGGAACAGTTACCAAACGTATAGCATTCCCTCACGCTTGGCGCCAATGAGTTTTTTATTTGAGAGAAAAAAAGAATACTATGCCTTCGCCATATAGAATATGAATAATAAGTAATAATAGCATGGCATTTCGAGTTCGATATGAACAAACCATTATTGTTTTTTCATAAGATTCTGTATCGAGAGAGTAGTATGAGACAAAAGGTATTTCCGATTTGATCTTATCTATCGGGGGTCCATTTCAGCGTCACAAACTTTTTTGTTTTCACACCAGAGGCCTCTTTCCAATATTTATGTTACGAAAGGGTATTAAAATGAAAAAAAAAAAAAAAAAAAAACAAGATCATTTTTTCCTTATTTGATCGGATCAAAAAGAAACTTTGGGATTGCTAAATCACAGACGAGATAAATATAAATATATAAAGCAACGGAACCATCATAGTATTTTTTAACTCCCCCGAAAGGAAGGGTGGTAAATGGATCATTTAACGATTTGGGTCTGATAGTTCCTATGTTTTCTCCTTCTTCAATGGAAGGGAAAAGTAAAAAGTAAATTCCATTCTAGAGCCGTATGCAATGCGCAAAAAATGCCTGTACGGTTGTTCAATTCTATCTTTTTTTCTTGTTCTTAATTCTTTATCTCTTCCCTTCGCCTGATCGCGCGAGATAGAGGAAGCATTCATTATGTTATATTATCAGGGTAATGATCCACCAACCAGTGAGTAGTCCTTATGAAGGCGACGCAAGCGGTACTGCCATGGATTCACATGAACTGACGACTCTCCGCACCGCCGTCACAAGGACTTATGCACAAAGAACGGGCCAGCCCGTATGGGTTATAGTCTTTGACCTGGAAAGGGATGTTTTTATGACACCAACAGAAGCCCAAGCCCATGGAATTGTTGATTCTGTAGGGGACTTTCCCGAGGAGCTTTATGAGAAGGTTTTTGAGGAGGGTGAGGGTTTTGAGGAGGATAAGATTTCTCGGAAAAATACCGAGCCGCCTCTTGATCTTGATTTTATCAAGCCCGAGGAGCCAATTCCCAAGCCGCCTCTTGAGCTTGATTTTATCAGGAAGCCCAAGGAGCCAATTTCCGAGCCGCCTCTTGAGATTAATTTTATCAAGTTCAAGACGCGTAGGAAAAAGGAGGGTTTCTCGGTTCCATGGAAAACTCCCAAGAAGGATTTAGAGATTCCCGACTCTATTTCCTATTCCAAATTATTAGATTGCTACTTGCAGAAGCAGAATAAGTGTGCGCAGCCAAACGAAAGGGAAGAGGTAAGGTCCCGTTGAGTTCTTACTCTTCCAACGAGACTTGGATTCATTCCATAACATAAAATGGAATGAACTCTGAGTTGATATTTTATCCTCTTACCGAGGTAAAATGGGGTAAAATATTCAATGAAATGGAGGTAATTCATAATCATCCGGTTAGGATCGATCTAAACCAGCCAATTCTGTATACGATTCAGCATGCCAACTATTAAACAACTTATTAGAAACACAAGACAGCCAATCAGAAATGTCAAAAAATCCCCCGCTCTTCGGGGATGTCCTCAGCGTCGAGGAACATGTACTAGGGTGTATGTGCGACTCGTTTAGATCATGAACTTAAACAAAAGAGAAACTTTTGACAGTATCAATGATCAATACCAATGAGTAGGATAGAATGGAATTCTTCCATTCACTATCTAAACAAAAAAAAAAAAAAAAAGACCTCTGTTGTGTATGAAATTTATGGTTTCCATTGGTAGAAATCCAATCACCTCAATTGGAGGTGAGAAGCAATTCCCCATTGGTAGCAAATGGTTATCCATTAAGCGGGGAAATGGTATTTTAGAAGCAGAAGGATAATGCTCCCACCCTTGCAAGAACGGACTAACAGGGTCAGCTACCTAACCAACCTTCATAATTAAATGTCGTTACTATATGGGTAGATCTCATTGTGAAAAGACCTATTACTGGAGATTTTATGGGTAGAGCCAAAGAGTGTGAACTGTACAAGTTACTAAATAGGGAAGGGGCTCCGGTGTATAGAAAGGACCTCACCGTTTAAAAAGTAACCATAGAAACGATGGAACCCACTATTTATTGATTTACTACTTATTTACTTTGACTATTTTTTGATGCCGAGTATCGATACAATTTCTTATTTCGAGGTGAAATACTTCGAAAAGATAAAAAAATCGTGGTTGGGAAGGTCATAGTAGCAAAAGCCATTGGAATTTTTATTTTATACATCGGAAGAATCCGTTTTGTTATTAATAGACCAGGAGGGGGAAAAGAATGACTGAAAGAAAAGAAATCAATTAGTTATTCATCAAAGTTTCATTTGATTCAATGACCAGAATTAGACGAGGATATATAGCTCGGAGACGTAGAACTAAAATGCGTTTATTTGTATCAGCCTCTCGAGGGGCTCATTCAAGACTTACTCGAACTATTACTCAACAGAAAATGAGAGCTTTGTTTTCTGCTCATCAGGATAGGGGCAGGCAAAAGAGAGATTTTCGTCGTTTGTGGATCGCTCGTATAAATGCAGTAATTCGCGAGAATAGGGTATCCTATAGTTATAGTCGATTAATACACGATCTGCACAAGGGGCAGTTGCTTCTTAATCGTAAAATACTTGCACAAATGGCTATATCAAATAGGAATTGTCTTTGCATGATTTCCAATGAGATCATTAAATAAGGGGATTGAAAGGAATCCACCAGAATGATTTAAACGGAGTTCCCCGGAGAATGAACTCCGGGAAGGTAGAGTATAAATTACTATGATTATGATAAAATAGTAAAAATGAACGAACACGTTTCAATAATAAAAGATTTGGATTTTTCTTCCCCGATTCTTTTTTGTTTCTTACGACATGACAATCCAATCTGGATTCTCTCATTTTTGAACAAAATCTCAATCTGAGTTGGGGTTCGGATTGGAATTTTGATTCAATTGAGGCGTAGGCCTATTTCTTTCTGGTTCTAGGACCAGTAGTTCTAGGGGTCGACTTGGTTCTCTCAAATTGTTTCTCATTATTAAGAAAAGGTAACAAAGATAAAATACGAGCTTGTTTTATAGCAATAGTAATTAATCGTTGTTGTCTCAAGGTTAATCTATTCACTCGTCTAGATAATATTTTTCCTTGTTCACTAATAAATCGACTAATTAAACTCATGTTTCTATAATCAATTCGATCCCCCGATCCAATTGGGGGCAAACGCCTACGAAAAGATCGCTTGGGTTTAAGAAAAGGTCGCTTGGATTTAAGAAAGGGTCGCTTGGATTTATCCATGGTTTATTCCTTATCTCTAAAATCCTATTTCTGAATTCGAATTCATTTGGGATCCGACCGAAATAGGATTTGATTTGTTTCTATATATTATATGTAATTTGTTCTTGTTACTCTTACTTCGAAGGGCGGCACACGCGCGCTCTCTTCGATCTATTTCTTTATCTCCCCATGAATTGTATGCTTGTAACAATAGGGACAGAATTTTCTCAACTCCAATCGAGTTGGCGTATTGTGTCGATTCTTTTGAGTAATATATCTGGAAATGCCCGGCGATTCCTTATTAACACCGTTTCGGACACAACTGGTACATTCCAAAATAACCCTTACTCTGACATCTTTACCCTTGGCCATGAACCTCCTTTGAATTTTGGATTCACTCAACTCTTCGATTTTCGATCCGAAACGAAGAAAAAAGTCAAAAATATATATGAAGTTGCTAACTCGGAATCCAATTATGAAAGATTTCGTTGCAATCAATAGAGTAATAATAATAAGTAATACAACAATTTCTAACTATCAATTATTTCTAATCCTAGTACAGTATTTCATTTAAGTATCCTGTATGATTTTGTTGCCCTATACCCCATTTATTTCTATTTTCGTACTCCCTATATTCTATTAATTCGAGCCTAACCTGAGTTTCACTGAGGTTGAATCCACTTTGATTCTTTCTTTTTCTGTCCTTCTATATCCTAAAAAAAAGAAATAAAGAAGAAAACAAAGAGAGGAAGAAGGATTAGTCACAGATAATTTATTGTATCACTAATCTTCTTCATCCCTTCCCACGTCAATAACTAGAATGAAAAAAAGGGGAATGTCAACGCATCCGGGAATAAATGATTGATCTCTATTAATAGACCTGCTAAAGACCCGAACCATAGAGTACTTAGCACAGGTGCCACGGAGAGATATGTTTTTATATCTCGCATTGAAAATCCTCCTTCTTTAATTGGATTACATATATATATATATATATGGTCAGATGCATATGTAGTTAAGGATCCCTTGTATTTGTACGCAGAATCCCTAACAAAAATGGATATATACAACGACCCGGTAGATAAGATTTCCCTTTCCTTAAAACGGAAAAAGACGTCCCCTTCTTCCTGAGCATTACCGAGAAATATGCATTTATTTATACGTCGGGTTTCATATGTATATAATTCTTTTATTATATGTTATATGAGACCAAAAAGAAGGAATGGCAAGCGAAATTGTATATCAATGGGGGAAATAATGATGTGGAAAACAAGACAGGGATTCTCTAGAATGACACTGTATACCAATGGAAATTGAAAGGGATGTAGCGCAGCTTGGTAGCGCGTTTGTTTTGGGTACAAAATGTCACGGGTTCAAATCCTGTCATCCCTACCTATTATCTCTCCTATGGGCATGAGATTGATGCAAATTGGACATACAAGGTGTATTGGGCGTACAAAAAGAATCCTTTTCTTTATGGTCTTATTTATTATGATAAGAGAGCGCTCTTAGTTCAGTTCGGTAGAACGTGGGTCTCCAAAACCCGATGTCGTAGGTTCAAATCCTACAGAGCGTGATTCTGTTCTTCTTAGGTCGAATTACAATGAAATAACTTCACGAACTTGAACAGCAACCTGAATTTGACCTCCTCCTTTTTGAATCCGCAGGAGGTCAATCAAAAAACAAGATGTTACTTAATCAAAGGTCCAACTGATCACCGCGTCTGTATTGTAAATATGCAGTTACGAATAATCCAGCCAAAGTAATAGGAATTAGACCTAACACGATTCCAAATAGTAAAACTTCAATCATTTCGATTTGTTTGAAAGGGGAAAAAAGAGAGGTAATATCTATCCTTAAATATTAATGCGAATCGACCATGAATCTCAAGGACCAAGAATTTACAATTGACGCGGGAAGGGACTATAGAATACCTAGAATCTCGCAGAAACATTTCTTTTTATGAATTGTTCATTCAATTCATTTCAAATAAGTCGTATCTTGCTCAGACCAATAAATAGAGCTGGGGTTATAGTTGAAGCCGCCAGTAGAAAACCGAAATAACTAGTTATAGTAGGCATGAAGGAGCTAAATGAGATACGTTCTTTTTATACATATGCTTATAAAACACTTACCTAAGTTTCCACTTTTGAAAGATAAAAGGAAGAGGATACGAAAAAATATCAATTGACAGAATCAGTTCCAATTGAAAGTTTTTGATTCATCAGCCATTATCATTATAGACGGCACTAACAAAGAGAGGGTGACAGAAGTAGAAAAAAAGATTGATTCATCATCTGTGACATCT